CCCCAGATATTCAAGGAATATACATACATTCTCTTATGGATAAGACAAAGTAATTGAAGTGAAATAAGCCAGAATAATAATATAGGAAGTCTCATTCCTTTATTATTATGGATCGAATGGATAACAAAATTCACAACAATAATGTGCAGGGATTCAAAAAAATTAGGGTAAGGATTCATTCCGATTGTAAATTTGGAACGATACCTTTTCCTATGAGCCAATAAGATGAACTAAAAAAGTTCTGCATCATGAACTATGTAACGTACACATCAATATCCATTATATTGCCGCTAAAAAGAAAGTAACATTAAAGGAGATGAAGAGAATAAATAGAGATAAAAAAAAAATACGTATCTATTCCCCATATTTGCATTTTAATGAATATGGGAAATATATACTCGTACAAATTCATCATGTGCCAGGAACCAGATTTGAACTGGTGACACGAGGATTTTCAGTCCTCTGCTCTACCAGCTGAGCTATCCCGACCATTCTTGACGCATCATCTTAATTTTATGAGATTACTTAAGTATATGTCAATGACTCTATGTCAACTAAAAAAAAAAGACTTTGTAAATTTCAGTAGGAGTAATGATCATGTAGTGTTAATCATTCACATGAGGATTCGTTTCTCAAGGATAAGATGCTCATTTGTACTTTAAAAAAAAAAAAAAAATATTGTACGTGTATCATATATATCATTATATATTCTAAATATATTCTAAGACTTGGGATTGTGATCAGAAAAAGAAAGAAAAAAAAAAGGATCCATTTGTGAAAAAAATATACTGAATAAAACACATAACGAATTTTTAAAAAGAGCATATAGTAAAAAGAATTATAGAGTTAAGCGGTCCTTTTGGGGATAGAGGGACTTGAACCCTCACGATTTCTTAAGTCGACGGATTTTCCTCTTACTATAAATTTCATTGTTGTCAGTATTGACATGTAGAATGGGACTCTCTCTTTATTCTCGTCCGATAAATCTTCAAAAGATCTATCAGACTATGATGGAGTGAATGATTTGATCAGTGAATATTCAATTCTTTCTTCAACTTGGAATTGATTTGATTCACATCTTTCAATTGTGATATAACGATTCACAAACAGAAATTTGGAGTCTTCATTAATCAATTGAAATAGTATTTCAGTACAAATACGTATATATATCCTTTTTATAATTTCGATGGAAGGATTCCTTTCCTAACACGAAAGGAAATATCGTCAACCCCATTTGTTAGAACAGCTTCCATTGAGTCTCTGCACCTATCCTTTTTTTATTATCGCTTTCTTAATTTTTCTTTGCTTTCAGAAAACGGGATTTGGCTCAGGATTGCCCATTGTTAATTCCGGGGTTTCTCTGAATTTGAAAGTTATCACTTGGTACGTTTCCATACCAAGGCTCAATCCAATTAAGTCCGTAGCGTCTACCAATTTCGCCATACCCCCTTTTTTCTTTGAGATTAGGATCTCATTAGGATGCTTTTTTTTTTTCATTTATCATTTTTTCATCTATATCGGATCGGATACCCATATTTTGTCGAATCTGAAATGATTCTATTATTTTTATATTCGCAATTCAATATACATAGATATATACCACATATATATATCTTTTTTATATACCCCCCCTTCTATAATTTTTCATGCAATTTGAAATACTCAACGGTCGATTTTTTTTTCTTAGTCTTAGATTTTGTTTTGACCTTTCCGAATGAGAATAAGGGAATCTTTCATTATGATCTGGATTGGGCCTTTATCTTTCTTTCATTTTTTATCTTTTTTACTTAGAGCGGACAGACCCAGACCCTATACTATATACCATAACTAAAAAAACCTAACTAAAAAAACGAAAATGGAAATATCTTTTTTATTCAAATTCAATTAAGAATATATTTATTAATTTAGAATAGCTATAACTAATCTAATGGCTATACAAAATCATTCTATTAATTTCGAATTAGACATTCATTTAGTAATTCGAATATCTTTTCGATTCTATCTAATTCTAATGAAATAAAGATTTTCTAATGAAATAAAGATTCAATAAAAATATCGAATTTAGAATTCTATTCTATAATAGAATTTACCTTGAAAATCCAATTTTTTAGAATTCTAATGGATAAATTGTATAAATACATTATAGATATTTAATCTTAATGTATAAGAATATTGTAATTGAAATTACTGTTTAATGTAATCGAATTTTATATTTTATTCATTATTAAAAAAAAAATGAGAATCCCCCCCCTTTTTTTTTTATTTTTTATTTTATTAATAATATTAAAAATCGAATTCTATAATTCTATAACTATAAGATATTCTTTAAGATAATATATATATAGTCAAATATATATATAATAAAATATATATATAATAAGATAAAAAAATGATTAAAAAATGATGATATTGATATAAAAAATATCAAATATATATATATATTATAATAAGATATATATATTATTAATGTGAAAAAAAAAGATTTTTAATATAAAATAAT